CCTTGATATCTACCATAATGCATAAAAAGATCCTGGAGGAACCATAGGCCAGTCGGAAAATCATTAGCAAAGACTTCTTTTACAGAATGCTTTATTTTTCCATAGAAAAATATTCGTTCAAAAAAGACAACAAAAGATGTTAATCGTAAATGAGAAGATTCGTTGCGGAGAAAAAGTAAGACAGATTCGTATTCACAAACATGAGAATTATACAGGAACAAGAAAAATCTTGGATTACTTTTTGAAAAAACATAAATTGATTTATATGGAATAATAAGACTATTCCAATTATAATAGTCGTGAAGAAAAAGTCCTAATAAATGCAAGGAAGAGGCATCTTTTACCCAATAGCGGAGAGTTTGAACTAAGATTTCCAGATGAATCGGATAGGGTATTAGTACATCTGATACATAATTTAAATGTGGTAATTTGTCCTCTAAAAAAGGAAATATTGAATGAATTGATCGTAAATTATAATACTTTACAATTTCTCTGCCCGTTAAGGAAGATACTAGTCGTAGGGAACATGGCATTTCCACAATGACTGCAAATCCCTCTGATATCATTTGAGAGTACAAATTCTTATTGAACCCAAAAACTGGATTTTGGTTAGAATCCTTATCGGAAATAATCAAATCATTCTCTTGATACATTCGAGTAATCAAACGTTTTACAATCAGTAAACTATATTGAGTGTCATAAACCACATTTTCCCACAAATTCAATAAATTCAATCTATTTAAATTTAAACCCTTATCACGACCAAATGCATAAATATACTCCTGAAAGATAAGTGGGTATAGGAGGTCATATTTCCTAAACCTATCTGGCTCTAAATATTCTTGATATTCCTTCATTTGAAATTCGATTTGAACCGAAAATAGGAAAATATAGGATGGGATGGATTGGGTATCAAATGATACTTGTAGTACGATAGCGTTAAAACAAGGTATTATCTAAAAAAAAAGGATACCTCGGAATAAAGGTACGACGTATCAACGGACTCTCTATCCTCTCTTTTTTCACCCAATTGGTTTATGTTCATTAATAACAAGACGGTTAGAAATCCTTTATTTTTGCAATCCGATCGCTCTTTTGATTTTGAAAAAAAAATTTCTTTATCAGCATACTGCCTTCTTCATACACACTTATCTCCACTATATAATGGAGATAGCTAATAGCTAGGATTCATAAAAAATCGATAATAAGCCCATGGGAAAAGCTTTTTCCGAACCAAGCACTAATATAGTTTTAACGCCTAATTAGATCGGGTAATCATTCAAAAATGAAGAACAAGAGCTCGTTCCTTTTTCTTTTCCTATAATTAGAACCTATAGTTAGGTTCTATCCATTTAGTTACTCGACCCAACTTTAGTTTTAATTGATTTGTTTGTTAAATTCATTTAATTCCAAGCCAAAAATGAAAACAATTTAAACAAGATTTTAGCCTTATCCCTATAATAGTAAGAATGAAAAATTTTTAAAATTCTCTATTGATACGACATGCTGCTTTTTCCAGTCATTCCTTTCAGGATCAGTCGCGGTCTTACAAACTCTACCGATGGTATAGATGAATCCCTTGCTTCATACAAATGTGTAAAAGATGCTAGCCGCACTTAAAAGCCGAGTACTCTACCGTTGAGTTAGCAACCCGAACTAAAAGAATTAGAGTGTATAGATACAATCGGAATCCTAATAAATAAAGATATAAAATTATACGGCGCAATCAAATCAAAGCATTTCAAAAAGGGTAAAAAAAAATTGAAGATCAAAAAATAAATGAAAATTTTTGTAGACTAATTCTTGTCTTTAATGTTATACATTATTCTATTTTACTAATAATATTGATTATTTTATTAAAAAAATTATTAAAAAAAGACTTCGTGCATCCAATGAACTAAAATCGATAGGACGGAGATAAATAGATTCATTTATCTATGCCCAGATTATATTTATCTGATACACTGTTGTCAATATAAATGTGAATTTTTATAAAAGAATAAAAAACAAAAAAGAAATTGAAAATTTTTTTTAATAAAAAAAATAAGGATTTCTGTTGGGTTGGCACTACATATCGAAGCGACATATAGACATAAAGGGTGTAGACGGACAAATAAATTAAACAAATGAAATAAAAAAATCCCAAGTTTATTCAATTAATATCAATCAATAGAAATAAAAAAGAAAAGATTAAGCCTTTACTTTTGTTATTTTTTCATAGAATTCCAGCCGACAATAGACCTTTTTTCGTTATAAAAGACGGCATTATGTAGTAGCAATAATAAATTAAATAAGATATAAATCGAAAACTCTCTACTGGATAAAAAAAGGAAAAAAAAAGATTATGCAAAACTCTAGAAAAATTATCCACACCCTCATTAATTGAATTTTGATTGATGATTAAGGCGAAGGTTCATAAAAACACCCGCCTTCTTTGAAATATCATGAACAGTTCCTGTCGGTTGAGCGCCTTTTTCAAGGAAATATAGAATAATAGGAATATTTAAATAGGTTTGATTCTTTACCGGATCATAAAAACCCACTTTCCAGAAAGCTTTTCCTTCTCTTCGAGATCGAACATCAATTGCAACGATTCGATAAATGGCTCATTGGGATAGATGTAAATAACCCCCCCGGAGAAACGTATAAGAAGTTTTCTCCTCGTACGGCTCAAGAAAAGTCAAGTTCTTCTTATGTATAGAATTCTAATGTTAAATATATCTCTAAACTCATCAAATCAATTATACCAAGAATTCTCTTTCTTTATCATATGATTTAAAAACTTGTTTATTATTCTTTCCCCAACCAATAAATTTTTCGTATTTGTAATTTGCGCGCTCATAACTCAAGTTGGATAACCCCAAAGGAAACTTTTATAAGCATTTCGGTTATTGAGTGGTCTATAATCCCCCCCTTTTTTTGTCTGTATCCTTTCAAATCCATTTTTCTTTTGATTCTTTATTTTAATCTAGTTCTTGTTGTTGAGACAATTTAAAACGGTATTTCCTTGTTCTAAGATCCTTTCTCTTTCTTTGCCTTGAATCATTGGGTTTAGACATTACTTCGGCGATCTTTAATCGTTTCCATCAAATTGGCAGCAACATACCCTTTTTTGTGATTTCTCTCTATCAACAAATCATACTAATGGTTGATTCCTGTGTAATACACTTTTGAAAAGAATTTTCAAAATTCCAACAAATTTGACTTTTGAATTTAAGACTTGTTGGATCCTTTCGATTTCTATGTCGAAAATATATTTAACAAAGCTGTCCCTATTTATTAAGTGATACTAACCCTAGATTCTTGCCTCCACTAAATGAATCAATACGTTCTGCTCGAGCTCCATCTTGTACGATACAGTTTCCACCCCCTCCCTCAAAAAAAAAGAAAGTTCTAGTGAAACAGGACAAATGATGTCGAGCCAAAAGCACTTTCAGTCCTATAGAATATAAAAATGGTGGGTGTAAGAATCCACAGCGGATCATGTCCTTCAAGTCGCACGTTGCTTTCTACCACATCGTTTTAAACGAAGTTTTACCATAACATTCCTTTAGTTTGGAACCAGTATTAAATTAATTCCATTATGAAATCATGAATAGTCATTGTTTGGTCGGTACCTAGTAATCTATATTTGAATCTATATTTGACTTTTATTTCGATATTAAATAGAGTTTCTGACGAAGTCGCAGAAAAAAGAAAAATTTACCCCATTAAAATTTTTACAAATATAAATTATAAATATATATACACCTATATAATCTTATATATTAATTTTATAATCTATTAATTTTATAATCTTATATATTAATTTATATATTAATATATCTATAATAAAATAAATAAAATATAATAAAATAAATAGAATAAGTTGAGTATGTAGACAAATATGCTCTGGGACGGAAGGATTCGAACCTCCGAATACCGGGACCAAAACCCGTTGCCTTACCACTTGGCCACGCCCCATTTCTATTTGGCACTAATAAACATTATTATTGGTACTGGTTGTTCGTCAACTTCAGTCTAAATATCTATCAAATAAATTAGATCATTGATAGAATTTTTCTATGTTTAGATATAGAATTAAACTGATGAATTTATTGATCATTACATCTAATTGAATTAAGATATTATATGAAAGTATGATTTATTCTATTCACCTTTTGATTTTAGAATTGAAATTGAAGAATTTTTGATTGGGCAAGTTCAAATCAAAGAAGGTTTTTTGGTATTTGATATATCTAATTTATTGTTATTCATTTACCCTTCTATATAAAAAATTCAACTTATTAATAACTCAATCAAAATAAATATAATTAACCTCAAGAACAAAATGTTTGTTATGCTTAATATATTAAGTTTAATCTGTATCTGTCTTAATTATACCCTTTATTCAAGTAGTTTTTTTGTCGCCAAATTGCCCGAAGCCTACGCTTTTTTAAATCCAGTCGTAGATATTATGCCAGTAATACCTGTGCTTTTTTTTCTCTTAGCTTTTGTTTGGCAAGCTGCTGTAAGTTTTCGATGATATTTTGAATTAAAAACTATTCAATTGTATTTAATACCGCCCTAGACAAATTTGTTCGAAAAAAAAATTATAACAATCGCTAAGATCAGCTAAGTCTTACAGTATGAACCCTTGAGTCAAATAAAGAAATTCTGGTATAGCTGTGATAAGCTTGGAACACCCCATTTGACTTCCTTATTCTAACCTTTTTATATTGGAAGACCTCTTGGAGTCTTCCAAAATATCTAATTGTGGGTATAAAAGAAAAGTTTTGTTAATGAAAAAATCCACTTTTATTAAAAATGTAGTTTTTGAAAATTCTTTTATTTTTCTAGTCTCAAAAGAACTTTAGTTTATTTCTTTATTTGGATTTGGTGTCCATTGAAAAAAAATCTATATAAACTCTAATAAGGTATGCAGTCTAAAATACAAATAGACGCATGGAGGATCTACTCTCTTTTTTTCCTAAAAAAAATTTGGAGATTATGTAATGCTT